AGTGAAATTGTATCGTATGTTAGTTAGAGAGATTGGCGAACTACTACGATCTATAGATTCCCCATCTATATCCAATCCCAACGAGAATAGAAGCGACTCGCTTCCGGCTGGCTTGGCTTGTAGTCGTAGTCTTTTAGTCTCTGTAGTCGGCATTCCTACACGCACGCGCCCGCCAGAATGCCTCCTTGGTTCGGGACGAAGCCAAGCCGATACATACGATAGGCGAAGGAAGCACCCCCCTCATAGCGCCTGGGGAACGCAAGTTTGATCGAGGATTTTAGAGGAGAGGTGGAAAAAAAGGCTCGGGATGGATTTAGGAGTCTTTGTGCGAGCCGTATGCGGTGAGAGTCGCACGTACGGTAACGAGGGGGGTTCGCGTCTATACGTTTAGTGTGGTGGTTGGGCCTACCCACCCTATTTGTTCCATGATCTATGGGTCTACTGGAGCTACCCACTTCGATCAATTAGCCAAGATTTTGACCGGATACGAAATCACTGGTGCTCGATCTAGTGGTATTTTTATGGGGATTCTATCTATCGCTGTAGGATCCCTATTCAAGATCACTGCAGTTCCTTTTCGGGCGGCTGTAGGACGGACGGCCGCCTATAGGTGGTAGGGTAGGGTGGGTGGTACCGCTCAGATTGCGGCCAATCTTTCCTAACCGCGCGCGGGCCGGGCTTAGAGCGCGTGAAACTCATCACTACCTCGTAAGGGCGTTGAGACCATAGCATGTTACACGAAAGCGCCGCTTTCTCTGGAGTGTTGTCACACAGCTGCCCGCCTAGAAGCGCCACTCGCTCTGTAGTGTTGTCACACAAGATAAGTACGCCGCCCGCCTGCTGGCCGGGCGAATCGAAGTTCTCTTCCGGTCAACTGTCCACCCAGTTCAAGTGCAAAAAACACAGTGGAATCACGCAACGCACGCTGCTGGTGTGCTTCCTGCCCACGAGGAAAGAAAGAAGAGCGACAAGGTTCAGTTCAGATTTGACTGTTTGCAGCATGGGAGCTGATTACCCAAAAAATCCCTGGGAACAATAAAAAAAAGATATCTCGGTAACGAAAACTATAGGAGGCTGTATTGGCGAGATCCAACGGTGAACAGCTGCCCAAAAGAAAAACCGCCTGGAAGTCCGAGGACCTTTAGTACCGTACCCTACCCTACCCCCGAACCAGCAGCCTTCGCGCCAAGCAAGACCGCCCTTGTCCCTTTCCTTTCTTCATTCAGCCTCCTTCCTTCTTTGCTTTGTTCCAATAGAGTCTAAGGCAAAGCTAAAGTGGTTCGTATGCCTACTTTACCTACTTGACGAAAGGGAACGAACTGAGTTTCGTTTCCGGGTTTATGGATTGGATTCAGTCAGCGTCACTCCTTCCTTTTGATTATGTCGTGACGCTTTGGTTACCGGCGAACGCTTCCAAAGGCGACCCAGCTCCGAAAACGATGATCAAGTCGCGCTACAACTCAATATTATTAAATCGCTTCGCCCTTTTATTTTAGGGAGAAAGATAGTTATTTACTACTACTACTAACTAAGATAATAAAGAACTACTCTAATAAAGCCCTTACGGGAGAGAGTCTCACCTGCGCCCCGGGGGCAAGAACAACCCCGCAAACGTAGCCCTGACGGAAATTCCACTGTGACGGTATGGAATTCTATCTAAGTCACTACAACAAGCAACGGTTTCAAGCTGCGCGCGAAAGCCCTTGATTCCCGTCTTTCTTGGCTATTTAATATTAGTTATTAGTTAGCTATTTAGTAGTTGTTGTTGTAGTTTCAAAAGTGTGCTAACGCCTTACGGCTTTCGCGCTCAGCAAGAAAACGGATGCGCGTTGCTAACGCCTTACGGCTGGCTTTCGCGCTAGCGCGCTCGTCCGTTGCTTGTTTGCTTGTTGGGTTTGCGACTGAAGGAAGTAGGGCTCCTATTGACTAAAGGTTGGTTCTTCGGTTTCCTTTAGAATGAAAGTCGCTATGAAGCCCCTACGACTTTGTTTGATTCAAAAGGCGAACAGCCCCCCTTATAGTCGTCTGGGGTGGGGTGCTTGTGGTAAGCTGCCTTGGATATGAGGAAAATTCCTAAAAAAAAAAGGATAAGTAAGGTATTTGACGAAGATCTTTCTATCAATAGATAGGAATGAGTGTTCGATATAGGGGATAGGATCCATCTGCTCTTTCTCTCTCCATTTTTTTAGAGAGAGAGAGCAGATATAACGATAAAAAAATATAAAATAAAGGATACATAGACATCTAAAGGGATGTCTATTCTATTCCTCTTTATTTTAGAGAGAATATATATATATATTGATTTATTATATATATCTATTTATTCTTTATTTAGATATATATATATCGTTCATCTATGTCTATCTATCCATTGATTCTATCTATGAATGAAGTAAAAAGAGTTCGGGTTCCCCGAAGCCCCGAATGGATTGGATCGTTTCTGCCAACGAAATGAACGCGGAGCCCGTTCCGAATGCTTCTCCGATCCGGAAGTTCTAGC